TAGAGGACATAATTCACATGGATATAGTAAATCTCGCTTGGGCTGCTTTAATGGTAGTCTTTACGTTTTCCCTTTCACTAGTAGTATGGGGAAGGAGTGGACTCTAGAAGTACTACTAATTGAGTTTAGGAACTAAACAGTATCACTTGTTTTTATAGATCGTTCGCCAAAGTTTTTTTTATTTTAAATTTCACTATTTCAATTTAAAATTTTATTTTTAAATTGAAATAGAAATGAAAAATATCTTCATTTCGAAATTCTCTTGGATTTTAGTTGAGTAATGTATTCTATGAATAATAAATATATATGAAGAATACTCTTTCAATCAAAGAAATATTTCAATTATTTCCGTGTTCGTATTTTGAAAGTAAAAAAAGTAAAAGGAATACAAATGGTAGGAAATTTATTCCAACTGAATTCTTGAAATTTATTCCAACTGAATTCTTCATAAATTTTCTATTTCGATGAACTGACTCTTACCAAAGTTAGATATGGACCATGAGGAAGAACGGAACTTTTTTTTTTATTTTGTTTACCTCTTTACTGTTCAAAGATCAAAGAGAAAACTATTCGGTTATTCCATTACGTGGATACACATTGGGAAACAACATAGTAGTTGTCCAACGAGATACTGCACATCCTAAAATATTGTCTTGGGCGAGTCACATATTGCGCCGCTTGTTTTAGTTTTACTATTTTAGAAATTTTATTTATGTTTTGCTTGTTTTATTGAACCCATTTCATATCATGGTTCAAACGTTAAAAGTCGACGGGTTTTACTAATCCTTTTCGAAATCCGAAGAAGTCATTGATTCTTTCGATCGGGATTCATATTGAAAATAATCAGAAATCTAGGAATTCGAATCGTAAAAGTAGCTTTCGATTATTTCAAATTAATTTAATTGAAATCAACACAAATTAAATACAAATAGATAAAGTAAAGAAATAGAATTGGGATACTATATAATATACATTATCACTATATATATTATATATACGTAATTAATTATATATACGTAATTAAATAGATTTCTATATATAGAAAAGGAATATGATGATACTATTGTAGATTGATCTATATTAATCTATATTAAATTAACCCGCATTACAATACAACTTTATACACTACAATAACAATACTAGATAGTATGGTAGAAAGAAATATCTGAATCTTTCTACCATACTATCGTATCTCATAGAATACGACTGATTCTAGTCTGCCCATTTCATTTAAGACGCGAAATTTTTATCCTTTTCTAATTTTTATCCTTTTCTTCTCTGCAATTATTGATAAGAAATAAAAAATCAAGTTTAATTCAAATTAATCACCTTGGCTGACTGTTTTTACGTATATTATAAGTAAAAAAGCAGTAGGAACTAGAATAAACAGTGCAGTAGCAATAAATGCGAGAATATTTACTTCCATAATCTCATTGTTTAATTTTTCTTTAATTCGCAATAACTCGGGAGTTAATCCCATAGAGATAATAAATCTTTCGCCTGTAAATTCAATGGGATGCATTACATCTCGATGATATCGAATCGGATCAATATCATGAATAACAATATCGGAGCTATCAAATCGATTCATCGTCAAGAATTGAATAGTATAACATAGGACGATCTTTTATCCATACTGAACTCAAAATTTGATTCCCGATACAATCAATAATTCCTTTATTTATTTATCATTCTTTTCCATTCTTTCTTTTCTATAACCTAACGCCCTCTTTGTACAATCATCTGATGAAGTATCATCTAACCGCCTTTCCACTTACCATTGGTTCGAAACAAACCCCAACAAACAATAGAAGCTCAATGAAAAAAAAGGAAGGAGCTAAGTTATAAACTCCTTTTTTTAATGATCAAATCTTCTTGGAAAACAAAAGAAGTATGATAAAGACGAGTACAAATTCCGGTATAAAAAAATCGAATATTCCATCAAATTCACTATTTTTTTATATATTTCTATATAAATTTAAAAAGTTTGTTCTTTCAAGGAAAAACCCTTATAAAAAAAAAAAAAATTCATTACCTCGCTAATAAAAAAGTGATCCTTGTTTGATCTTTATTTTTTGAATATCCTCTTTCATTGGATTAGGAATGGGACGCATATATCAAAAGCTCAATGCGAAATTTGAATGAGATAGATTATTTCAAATTAGTAAAATTTGAAATTGAGGTTACACAAAATAGGGCCCGAAAAGGATATACTTTTATTTTAATCTTAAAAAAAAAGTATTCTATACTATTCTATACACAGTAACTATGTTCAATTTATTTTATATTGTACAAATTCCATTTATGTATGTACTCCCGGGAAACATACAATACTCTACTCTATTTCATATTTCACAGATCGGGAGTAATTGAAAAAGCCAGACCCAGTACAGTACGGTATCCCGTGGAATCCTGAATCTGATGCTAATAATATAATAATTGTACTAATCCACATATGCCTCTCTCCCATCAATCGAATCGGTACTAGTCGAAGAAATGG